CCTTTTGGTCTCATATATCATATAACAAACATATAATATGGTAAAAGACTTATATAAAGTATGAAATAAATATGAAATCTACCACAAAAAATTAATATTTTTTAGGAATTTAAGGCGGAAATGGACGTATTTTTTTCTTTAAATAAATATCTATTTTGTACATTTCAATTTGAATTAGGAACTCCGCGTACAAGTGGTAAGTCATTAACTACATATACACATACGGTCATATATGTATTACCATTAGGTATTACAAATTACAATAAAATTACAATAACGAATACAGAAAGAGGAGTTTTTAAAATGCGAGATCTAAAAACATATCTCTCCGTGGCACCGGTAGTAAGTACTCTATGGTTCGGGTCTTTAGCAGGTTTATTGATAGAGATCAATCGTTTTTTTCCGGATGCGTTGATATTCCCCTTTTTTTCATTCTAGCTATTGATATGGGAAGGGGGAAGAAGATTAGAGATACAATCAAATATCTGTAACTAATCCCTACCCCTCCCTCCTTTTTTTCTTTGTTTTTTCTTTTTTTCTTTTTTTACTTATTCTTTCTAAAAAAAAAAAAAAACAAAGAAAAAGCGGTTTCACCCTCAGTGAAACTATGAACTCGGGCTCAGGCTCAAATTAAATTAATATTAATAATAGAACGGAAATGCGGTGGTTGGGGCAACAATATCATACAAGATACTTAACTGAAAATGAAATACTGGACGGCAATTGGCAATTAAAAATTATAAATATAGTTAGAAATCATTATATTACTTATTATTTATTACTATATTGATTGCAACAAAATATTTATTTCATAATTTGATTTCGAGTTACCTGCTTCTATTTTTGTGTCCTTTCTTCTTCCTTGCTTCGGGTCGGAAAATTAAAGAATTGAGTGAATCAAAAACCAAAGGAGGTTCATGGCTAAGGGTAAAGATGTCCGAGTAACGGTTATTTTGGAATGTACCAGTTGTGTTCGAAATCGTGTTAATAAGGAATCAATGGGCATTTCCAGATATATTACTCAAAAGAATCGACACAATACGCCTAGTCGATTGGAATTGAGAAAATTCTGTCCCTGTTGTTACAAACATACGATTCATGGGGAGATAAAGAAATAGATCGAACCGATCGCTCGTGTGTCAGTCTTCCAAGGAAGATGAAAAATTACATATTATATATAACAATATATATATATAATTTATTTTTTAATTTATTTAAATAGAAACAAATAAATATAAACAAACCAAATCCTATTTCGATCGGATCAAAGATGATATAGAATTAAGAAATAGGATTGGGATTTTCAGGATAAGGAATAAACAAACCATGGATAAATCCAAGCGAATCTTTCTTAAATCTAAGCGATCTTTTCGTAGGCGTTTGCCTCCGATCCAATCGGGGGATCGAATTGATTATAGAAACATGAGTTTAATTAGTCGATTTATTAGCGAACAAGGAAAAATATTATCTAGACGGGTGAATAGATTGACCTTAAAACAACAACGATTAATTACTATTGCTATAAAACAAGCTCGTATTTTATCTCCGTTACCTTTTCTTAATAATGAGAAACAATTTGAAAGAAGCGAGTCAACCGCTAGAGCTGCTGGTCTTAGAACCAGAAAAAAATAGGTTGACTCTTCAATTGAATTGAATCAAAATAAAATTCCAATCCAAACTCAAATGCGGATTGACTTTTTTTTTTTTGTTCGAAAAATCGTAAAATCGAAATGTCCTGTCGTAAGAAAAAAAATGGGAGAAGAGGAATAAATCTTTTTTATTTAACGTCTTTCTTCATTTTGATGACTTTATCATATTTTATCATACTAATTTCTACTCTACCTTCCCAGAGTTCATTCTCCAGGGAACTCCATTTAAACTATTCCAACGGATTCCTTCCAATCTCTTTATTTTATGATCTCATTGGAAATCATATAAAGACAACTCTTATTTAATATAGCTATTTGTGCAAGTATTTTACGATTAAGAAGTAACTGTCTCTTGTACAGATTGTGTATAAATTTACTATAACTGAAGTATACTTTATTCTCGCGAATTACTGCATTTATCCGAGTGATCCACAACCGACGAAAATCTCTCTTTTGTCTACCTCTATCCCGATGAGCCGAAACCAAAGCTCTTATTTTCTGTTGAGTAATAGTACGAGTAAGTCTTGAATGAGCCCCTCGAAAGGTTGATGCAAATAAACGAATTTTTGTTCTACGTCTTCGAGCTATATACCCTCGTTTAATTCTGGTCATTGAATAAATGAAACTTTGATGAATAACTAATCGATTTCCTTTCTTTCAGTTATTCCCTTCCCCTAGTCTATTAATAACAAAACGGATTCTTCCAATGTATAAAATTTTAATTCCAATGGCTTTTGCTACTATAACCTTCCCGACCACGATTTTTTTTTTTTTTTTTTCTAGGTGAAATGCCTAGAAAAAATTGTATTGATATTAGGTATCAAAAACACATAAAAGTAGTAAATATAAATAGTGGGTTCCATCGTTTCTATGGTTACTTCTTAAACGGTGAGGTCCTCTCTATACACCGGAGCCCTTCTTTCATTTAATCAATGTTATTGTTAACTTGTACAGTTCACACTCTTTGGCTCTACCCATAATTATCCAGTACGAGGTCTTTCACAATGAGATCTACTTATACAGTAACGGTATTTAATTATGAAGATTAGCTGAGTAGCTGACCCTGTTAGTCCGTTCTTGCAAGAGTAAGGCATAATTTTTCTGCTTTTTAAAATAGTATTTCCCCTGCTTAATGGATATCATTTGCTATCAATGGAGAATTCTTTCTCATCTTAAATTTAAAACGGAGTTGATTGGATTTGCACCAACGGAAACCATACATTTGATACCACAATAGAAGGATAGATCTTTTTTATTTTTAGATATTGAATGGAGTTCTTCCATTCTAGTCTATTCACTGGTACTGATCGTTGATACTGGATCAATTGTTTTCTTTCTTTTGTCCTAGCCCATGATCTGAACGAGTCGCACATACACCCTAGTACATGTTCCTCGTCGCTGAGGACATCCCCCAAGAGCGGGGGATTTCGTGACATTTCTGATTGGCTGTCTTGTGTTTCTAATAAGTTGTTTAATAGTTGGCATATTGAATCATATACATAATGGGCTGGTTTAGATCGATCTTAACCGGATGATTATGAATTATTTTATTTCTATATTAATAGATTAATGAATAGAATATTAAATCCGGTAAGAAGATAAAATCTCAAATCACCAATTCGTCTGAAATTTTTGTTATTTTTTCTTTTTTATTCAGTCGCTACAAGATCAACAATTCCATGAGCTTGGGCTTCTGTTGCTGACATAAAAACATCTCTTTCCATATCTTCGGATACAACCCATAAGGGTTTGCCTGTCCTTTGTACATAAACCCTTGTGATGGTTTCGCGCAGCTTCAAAAGTTCTTCCGCTTCCAAGATAAATTCTCCCGTCTGTGCCTCATAAAAAGAACTAGCAGGTTGATGGATCATTACCCTGATGATATAACATAATAAATGTTTATTCTATCTCGCATGATGATAAGGTGGAATAATAAAATATATAATTGAACAACCGTACAGGCATCTTTTACGCATTGCATACGGCTCTATAATGGAATTCGTTTTTACCTTACTTAAATATCAAATAAATTAAATATAGGGTCTATCAGACTCGGGTTGGTAAATGATCCAATAACCACCCTTCTTTTTGTTTTTGGAGTAGTTCAAAAATACTATGATGGCTCCGTTGCTTTATATATTTATTTCGTCTGTTATTTAGCAATCCCAAAGTTTCTTTTTTTTTTTTTTTTTCAAATAAAAAAACAAGATTTTTTTTATTTTCATATTCTTTCATAACCTAAATATTGTTAAGAGCCTCCCGGCGTGAAAACAAAAAAGTTTGTGACGCTGAAATAGGCCTCCCGATAGATTAGATAAAATCGGAAATACCTTTTATCTCATACTACTCTTTCGATACATAATTTAAGGGTTAAAAAAATTTATCATATCGAATTCGAAGTGCCATGCTATTATTACTTAATATTCATATTTCATATAGCGCGAAGGCATAGTCTTCTTTTTTCTCTCAAATCAAATAAAAAACTCATTGGCGCCAAGCGTGAGGGAATGCTAGACGTTTGGTAATTTCTCCTCCGACCAGAATAAAAGATCCCATTGAAGCGGCTAATCCCATGCATATTGTCTGTATATCTGGTCGCACAAATTGCATAGTATCATAAATAGCTACTCCGGGTATTACCCATCCGCCAGGAGAATTTATAAAGAAATATAGATCTTTGGTATCATCCTCTATACTGAGATATACCATAAGACCAATAAGTTGATTCGAGATCTCGTTATCAACCCCTTGGCCTAAAAAAAGTAATCGTTCTCGATAAAGTCGGTTGATTGGGATAAAGTTGTATCCCTTAGAAACCGTACATGCACCTTTTGATGCATACGGTTCAACAAAAATAACGAAAAAAAAAAAGAATCAATGTGTAGATGTAGATTCTAGCGCTTTCTTTTATTTTTTTTTTTTTTTTTTCATACCAGGCTTTTAACTTATAAAAAGGGGCTTTTCTTTCATTTTTCAAAAAAGATGGGTTTTGGCCTGTTTTGTTTATCTATAAAAAAAAATTACTAAATTTATCTAACTAACTTTTCATTGATGTATTGTTTCATCGAGATACAATCTCAATCGCGATGTAATTTTCTTGTTCCTGAATGGGCTTCTTCAATTTTTTTAGGTTTATGCTCTACTCCGAGTAAAGATCCGCCCGATTTGGATTTGCACATATATGACAAATGCCCCAATACCACGTCCTTTTGCTACGACTTCCTTTTTACAATTTATTTCATGTCTTACAACAGATATTCAATGCATTCATCATATTACTCGATTGATTAACAGTTTGAGATCACTTCTATTATAAATATATAAAGAAATAGAATATGATAGAAATAGTAATCATAAATAGATTTTTTACCGGTTTTTTTCTAAACGGAGCCTGGATACTTCATTTTATTGGCCTAACCAAGATAACCATAAATTATTCTAATTGATAATATTAATCTGTATACCCTCCCGAAAAAATGGATCTAATTGAACTTCACGCTCCAAATTTTTGATAATTCAATCAATCTTTCTTGGGCGAAGGGGAGGATATCTCGATCGGGGAAGAGAATGGGGAAATACCATATGACCCAATATATCTGACAAGTCGCACTATATGTCAATCCACAATGCATCTTCCTCTCCAGGACTTCGAAAAGGTACTCTTGGAACACCAATAGGCATTAAATAAAAGAAAAATTAAGTACTATATCTCACTTTGATGTGAAAGCGTAACAATGGATTTAGTGTCCTACTAATATTGGCCTTTATCATATTTTATCCATAGATTGACTAAGTTTATAAAAAAAGATAAAGAAGACAAAATGAATAAAGGAAAATTATTACAAATAAGTCCTTTGAATGATGAACAAATATATATATGCATTCACTCATATAAAATGGTATCAACTCCCCTACCATTGCGTATTGGTACTTATCGGGTGTAGAATAGATCTGCTTCTTTTTGTTCCTACGAACAAAATAGTTTCATTATTACTAAAAGTAATTGAAAAGAATCAAACAAATCAAAGAAATATTAATTCTTTCCCCAAGATAATCCACTAAAAAGAGGGTCCACAGCATAGTTTTTTCCAATGCAATAAAGTTACATTGTGTCTATTTTTCATTGATAAAGGGGTATTTCCATGGGTTTGCCTTGGTATCGTGTTCATACCGTCGTATTGAATGATCCCGGTCGTTTGATTTCTGTCCATATAATGCATACAGCTCTGGTTGCTGGTTGGGCCGGTTCGATGGCTCTATACGAATTAGCAGTTTTTGATCCTTCTGATCCTGTTCTTGATCCAATGTGGAGACAGGGTATGTTCGTTATACCCTTCATGACTCGTTTAGGAATAACCAATTCATGGGGCGGTTGGAGTATCACAGGGGGTACTGTAACGAATCCGGGTATTTGGAGTTACGAAGGTGTGGCCGGGGCACATATTGTGTTTTCGGGCTTGTGCTTTTTGGCAGCTATCTGGCATTGGGTGTATTGGGATCTAGAAATATTTACTGATGAACGTACAGGAAAACCCTCTTTGGATTTGCCTAAGATCTTTGGAATTCATTTATTTCTATCAGGGGTGGCTTGCTTTGGTTTTGGTGCATTTCATGTAACAGGATTGTATGGTCCTGGAATATGGGTGTCCGATCCTTATGGACTAACTGGAAGGGTACAATCCGTAAATCCAGCGTGGGGTGTGGAGGGTTTTGATCCTTTTGTTCCGGGAGGAATAGCCTCTCATCATATTGCAGCAGGGACCTTGGGCATATTGGCGGGTCTATTCCATCTTAGTGTACGTCCACCTCAACGCCTATACAAAGGATTACGTATGGGAAATATTGAAACCGTCCTTTCCAGTAGTATTGCTGCTGTCTTTTTTGCCGCTTTTGTAGTTGCTGGAACTATGTGGTATGGTTCAGCAACTACCCCGATTGAATTATTTGGTCCCACTCGTTATCAATGGGATCAAGGATACTTCCAACAAGAAATATATCGAAGAATTGGTGCTGGGTTGGCTGAAAATCAAAGTTTATCTGAAGCTTGGTCTAAAATTCCCGAAAAACTAGCTTTTTATGATTACATCGGCAATAATCCGGCAAAGGGGGGGTTATTCAGAGCGGGCTCAATGGACAACGGGGATGGAATAGCTGTTGGGTGGTTAGGACATCCTATCTTTAGAGATAAAGAGGGGCGCGAACTTTTTGTACGTCGTATGCCTACTTTTTTTGAAACATTTCCGGTTGTTTTGGTAGACGGAGACGGAATTGTTAGAGCCGATGTTCCTTTTAGAAGGGCGGAATCTAAATATAGTGTCGAACAAGTAGGTGTAACTGTCGAGTTCTATGGCGGCGAACTCAACGGAGTCAGTTATAGCGATCCCGCTACTGTGAAAAAATATGCTAGACGTGCTCAATTGGGTGAGATTTTTGAATTAGATCGTGCTACTTTGAAATCCGATGGTGTTTTTCGTAGCAGTCCACGGGGTTGGTTTACTTTTGGACATGCTTCGTTTGCTTTGCTCTTCTTCTTCGGACACATTTGGCATGGTGCTAGAACCTTGTTTCGAGATGTTTTTGCTGGTATTGATCCAGATTTAGATGCTCAAGTGGAATTTGGAGCATTCCAAAAACTTGGAGATCCAACTACAAGAAGACAAGTAGTCTGATACAATATGCTTTGTTACTTGTTACTTTTCATTTTTATTTTCTTTTTGTGATTTTTAGATGGGGTACCAGATAAATCTTGATTTGAATCACTGCCTTTTCTTTGACTCTTGTTCTTTATTTATCCGGGAGGCGATCCCAAATAAACAGGTATGGAAGCTATAATTGTAAACCACGATCGAATCTATGGAAGCATTGGTTTATACATTCCTTTTAGTCTCAACTCTAGGAATAATTTTTTTCGCTATCTTTTTTCGAGACCCGCCTAAAGTTCCAACTAAAAAGGTGAAATGATTTGTCATTATCTCAATTGAAGTACGGATCCTCCCAATATTGGGAGGATCCGTACTTCAACTAGTCCCCGTGTTCCTCGAATGGATCTCTTAGTTGTTGAGAGGGTTGCCCAAAAGCAGTATATAAGGCGTACCCAGTAAAACTTACAAGTAAACCAGATAAAAAGATGGCAACTAGGGTTGCTGTTTCCATGATTATATAGTTTTAAGACATTATAAAGTTTTAAGACCACAATGGATCTATGATAAGATCATTTATTTACAACGGAATGGTATACAAAGTCAACAGATCTTACTGAATATAAAATATTATGGCTACACAAACCGTTGAAGGTAGTTCTAGATCTGGCCGCCCAAAACGAACTAATGCGGGGAGTTTATTGAAACCATTGAATTCAGAATATGGTAAAGTAGCTCCTGGGTGGGGAACTACTCCTTTGATGGGTCTCGCAATGGCTCTATTCGCGATATTCCTATCTATTATTTTGGAGATTTATAATTCTTCCATTTTACTGGATGGAATTTCAATGAATTAGATTCCCAAGAACCATTAACTGGCTTTTTCAATACAAAGTGAAGCGTTTAGGTTTCTGATTTTTATCCCATTCTATTTTGGTAGTTTGACCGTGGAATTTCTTTGTTTCTGTATTTCCGGAATATGAGTGTGTGACTTGGTATAAATGATCCTATGGATAGTACAGAGAATGGGTCTGTCATCTTGATAGAGATGGTTTTACTTCGTCGGATATTCATTCTAGTATCTGGAGCACGGAATATATGAAATAGATTACTATTAGAACTATGATTCATATTTAATAGTCAGACCTCGTGTCCGGACTTCAAAAAATTTTTTCAAAGAGTTAGAAGTTATAAATAGAAATATTTTTATTCTTTCAAACTTTCGTTTATGCTTATTTTGATCAAAGGACAAAACAAAGGTTTCTTTGGTTTGGATTTTTAGTCATTATATCTATTCATTGAATAAGTGATGATCCAATGGTTCTTACTCAGGGAATTTTGGGACTTAGACTTAGTTTGAAAGGGTTTTATTGAATCATCGTGGTTTTAGTATGAATCTGAGGTTTTAATCAATTCATAGGGTCTTAACAAGAGAATTCCTATCAATAATAAAGAAAACAGCAGTAAAGCCGCATTACACATAAATAACACCAAAGAAAATAGGTAAATAGAAGATTCAAGAGGCCTATAACGATCAATATATAGACGAATGAGCCGACTTGATTTTTTGGCATTATAACCACAAAGAAGAGCTTTCGGATTTTTATTCTTTAGTATCTTCAAAAAAAAATTGAATCATAAATCATAGAATTAATAAATTTCAAACTTTATATTACACACATCCGTTAGAACTAGTATTTGGGTGTTTCTGTTTGAGCCGTACGAGATGAAATTTTCATATACGGTTCTCCGGGGGGGTCCCCTTGATTTACCTATCTCAATAAAATCTATGATTGGTTCGAAGAACGTCTTGAGATTCAGGCAATTGCCGATGATATAACTAGTAAATATGTTCCTCCTCACGTCAACATATTTTATTGTCTAGGGGGAATTACGCTTACTTGTTTTTTAGTACAAGTAGCTACCGGGTTTGCTATGACTTTTTATTATCGTCCGACCGTTACGGAGGCCTTTGCTTCTGTTCAATATATAATGACTGAAGCTAATTTTGGTTGGTTAATCCGATCAGTTCATCGATGGTCGGCAAGTATGATGGTCCTAATGATGATCCTGCACGTATTTCGCGTGTATCTCACCGGCGGCTTTAAAAAACCTCGTGAATTGACTTGGGTTACAGGTGTGGTTTTGGGTGTATTGACCGCATCTTTTGGTGTAACTGGTTATTCCTTACCTCGGGACCAAATTGGTTATTGGGCAGTCAAAATTGTAACAGGCGTACCAGACGCTATTCCTGTAATAGGCTCGCCTCTGGTAGAGTTATTACGCGGAAGTGCTAGTGTAGGACAATCCACTTTGACTCGTTTTTATAGTTTACACACTTTTGTATTACCTCTTCTTACCGCCGTATTTATGTTAATGCACTTCCCAATGATACGTAAGCAAGGTATTTCTGGTCCTTTATAAAGAATATATACCATCTTGGAATCAATCATCTATCACTTGGGGTAGGAACACTAGTATTTCATTGCTACAAATATGGATTATTGAAAAAAAAAATAAGACATGTATTGGGATATTTCTCTTCAACTCTACAAAAATGTATTATTTTTTTGACACTCATAGTTGAAGTGAATTTTCCGAAGATAAAATGGATTATGGGAGTGTGTGACTTGAACTATTGATCGGGCCTTGCAGATATATGTCCTTATCTATCTGCCACATTTGAATTCACAACAAAAAAATGTGTCTTTG